CTATTCCTTCTCCGAGCTCGGGTTATGGAAGAAGGAACCGAGAAGGAGATATCAGCAACAACTGGTTTTATTGCGGGACAGCTCATGATGTTCATATCGATCTATTATGCGCCTCTGCATCTAGCATTGGGTAGACCTCATACAATAACTGTCCTAGTTCTACCGTATCTTTTGTTTCATTTCTTCTGGAACAATCACAAAAACTTTTTTTATTATGGATCTACTACCAGAAATTCAATGCGTAATCTCAGCATTCAATGTGTATTCCTGAATAATCTAATTTTTCAATTATTCAACCATTTCATTTTACCAAGTTCCACGTTAGCTAGATTAGTCAACATTTATATGTTTCGATGCAACAACAAGATTTTATTTTTAACAAGTAGTTTTGTTGGTTGGTTAATTGGTCACATTTTTTTCATGAAATGGGTTGGATTGGTATTATTCTGGATACGGCAAAATCATTCTATTCGATCTAATAAGTATCTTGTGTCAGAATTTAGAAATTCTATGGCTCGAATCTTTAGTATTCTCTTATTTATCACCTCTGTCTACTATTTAGGAAGAATGCCGTCGCCTATTGTCACTAAGAAACTGAAAGAGAAAGAAACTTCAGAAACGGAAGAAGGGGAAGAAAGAAAGGAAGAAAGCGATGTGGAAACAACTTCCGAAACGAAGGAGACTAAACAGGAACAAGAGGGATCCAACGAAGAAAACCCTTCCCTTTGTTCGGAAGAAAAGGAGGATCTGGACAAAATAGATGAAACGGAAGAGACCCGAGTGAATGGAAAGGAAAAAACAAAGGATGAATTTAACTTTCAAGAGGCACGCTATCAAGATAGCCCAGTTCATGAAGATTATGATCTGGATACCCATCAAGAGAATTTGGAATTGGGAAGACTGAAAGAAGAGAAAAATAAAAGTAATTATTGGTTTTGGGTTGAAAAAGCTTTTGTCACTTTTTTTTTCGATTATAAACGATGGAATCGTCCATTACGATATATAAAAAATGATCAATTGGAAAATGCTTTACGCAATGAAATGTCACAATTTTTTTTTTTTACATGTACAAGTGATGGGAAACAAAAAATATCCTTTATGTATCCCCCTAGTTTATCGACATTTTCAGAAATGCTAGAAGGAAGAATTTCTTTGTACATAAGAGAAAAAATATATGACGAAAATCTTTCTAATTCTTGGATTTATACTAATGAAAAAAAAAAGTTAAATTTGAATAATGAATTGATAAATCGAATAAAAATTTTAGAAAAAGATGAGGGATCTCCTAGTCTGGATAGGCTTGAAAAAAGAACCATATTATGCGATGATGAGAATAAAAAAAAATGCTTGCCAAAAGTATATGATCCTTTTTTCAACGGACCTTGTCGAGGAACACGAAAAAAACTTTATTCACATGCAATCATGAATCATTTAATTACTTATACAAATACGGAAGATTTAGTAGAAAATCTTTGGATAAATAAGATTCATGATCTACTTCTTAATGATTCCTTAGAAATTTACCGTCAATCATTTTTAAAAAAAAAGGAAAAGTCCTTCATCTCAATTGATGAATTATCTTCTGAGTGCGGACACATTTTTAATTTTGAAAAATGTCCTTTATTGACAGAAGCAAAAATAATTGATTCAAAAAGTCAAGCAAAATATTTTAAATTTGTATTCGATGTAATTACAAAAGATAAAAAAAAAAAAAAAGAGAAAGATATTGGAATTAAAATAGAAGAAGTCAGTAAAAAGGTGTCTAGATGGTCATACAAATTAACCGAGGATTTGTTGGAAGAAGAGGAAGAAGAAAATGAAGAAGAATTAGAAGAAGAAGATCATGAGATTCATTCAAGAAAAGCCAAACGTGTTGTAATTTATAACGATAATGATCAAAATACCAATCCTATTTCTAGTACTAAGAATGCTAGTAACAATGATAAAAATGATAATAAAACGGAAGAGGAAGAGGTAGCTCTGATACGTTACTCCCAACAATCGTGTTTTAGTCGCAATCTAATCAAAGGATCCATGCGCGCTCAAAGACGTAAAACAGTTACTTGGGACCTCTTTCAAGTAAATGTGCATTCCCCACTTTTTTTGGACCGTATAGACAAAGCATCTTTTTTTTATTCTTTTCATATTAATGAAATGAAGAATCTTATTTTGAGGAATTGGATGGGGAGAGAACGAGAATCTAAATTTAAAATTTTAGATTCCCATTTTGAAAATGAAGAAACAAAAGAAGAAAAGGATAAAAAAGAACGTATAGAAATATCAGAAGCTTGGGATACCTTTGTATTTACTCAAGCAATAAGAGGTTTAATGTTAGTAATCCAATCTTTTTTTAGAAAATACATTATATTGCCTTCATTTATAATAGCTAAAAATATTTTACGTATGTTATTATTTCAATTCCCCGAGTGGTACGAGGATTTGAAGGAATGGAATAGAGAAATGCATATTAAATGCACCTATAATGGTGTTCAATTATCAGAAACAGAATTTCCCCAAGATTGGTTAACAGACGGCATTCAGATAAAGATTCTATATCCTTTCTGTCTAAAACCTTGGCGAAAAGCTAAGGTACGATCTCATCATAGAGATCGAGAAGATTCAAAATATAAAAACAAAAATTTTTGTTTTTTAACAGTCTGGGGAATGGAAGCAGAACTTCCCTTTGGTTCTCCCCGAAAACGACCTTCTTTTTTTGAACCTATTTATAAAGAACTCAAAAAAATAAATAGAAGGGTAAAAAATAAGATTTTACAAGTTATAAACTTTTTGAAGGAAAGAATAAAATCCTTTATAAAAGTTATAAAAGAAAAAACAAAATGGGTCACTAAAATGTTTATAGTTATCAAACTCATAATGAAAAACTTGGAAAAAGTAAATCCAATTTTTTTATTTGAGTTGAGGAAAGAAAGAGTATATGAAATGAAGGAAAACGAAAAAGATTTAAAAAAAAATAAAAAGATTCTTCGCGAATCATCTGTTCGAATTCGACCAAAAAATTGGTTAAATTATTCACTAATAGAAAGAAGAATGAAAGATCTTTCTGATAAGACAATAAAAATCAGGAATAAAATAGAACAAAACGAAAAAGAAAAAAAAAAAGATATAGTTCTAATTTATGATAATAAAAGGCCGGAATCACAGAAAGATTTTTTTAAAATCTTAAAAAGGAAAAATATCCGATTAATGCGTAAATCGCACTACTTTATAAAATCATTCATTGAAAAAATATACATAGATATTTTACTATGTACCATTAGCATTCCTAAGATCAATGCACAACTTTTCTTTAAATCAAAAAAAAATATCTTTAATAAATCCATTTACAACAATAACAATAATAAAAGAAATAAAGAACAAGAAGGAATTGATGAAACAAATCAAAATACAATGAAGTTTAATTTTGGTTTGACTATAAAAGAGTTGTTTTCAAATACTGATAATACTGAGAATAGGAATCCAAATTCCGATACTTATTGGAACTTATCTTCCCTATCTCAAGCATATGTATTTTACAAATTATCACAAACCCAATTACTTAATAAGGATCACTTGAGACCTGTATTTCAATATAAAGGAAACTATCCTTTTTTTAAGGAAAGATTAAAAGACTATTGTATGATAATGATACATGGAATATTTGATTCCAAATCAAGACATAATAAAATTCATACGTATGTAATGAACGAATGGAAAAACTGGTTAAAAGGTCATTATCAATACGATCCATCTAAAAAAAAATGGTCTCGATTAGTACCTAAAGAATGGCGAAATAGAATCAATCAACGCTGTATGATTCAAAACCAAAACAAGAGATCAATTCAATTGGATTTATATAAAAAATACCAATTCATTCATTCCATGAAAAAAAATAACTATGCAGCGGATTCTTTTATGAGTCAAAAAGAAAAATGGAAAAAAAATTACAGATATGATCTTTTATCATATAAATACATAAGTGCTCCTAATTCATATATTTCTGGATCAACATTAGAATTTGAAATAAACGGGGACCGAGAAATTCCATATCATTTCAATACATCGAAACCCGAATCATTTTATGTATTAGTAAGTATACCTAGTAATAATTATCTAGAAAAAGGATATATTATTGATAGGAATATAAATTTGGATAGAAAATATTTTGATTGTAGAATTCCTCATTTTTGTTTTAGAAAGAATATTGAGATCTGGACCAATGCACATATTGGTATTGGCATGACGATTCATAAAAATACTAAGACTGAAATTAAAAATTTAAAAAAAATGAAAAAAAAAGATCTTTTTTCTACTACGGTTCATCAAGACATCAAACCATGCAATCAAAAAAGAAACTCTTTTGATTGCATGGGAATGCATCAAGAGGGGTTCTCTGATACTGCATCAAATCATAATACTATATCCAATCTCGAATCTTGGTTCTTCCCAGAATTTGTGCAACTTTTTAACATATATAAGATTCAACCTTGGATCATTCCAATTAAATCACTCTTTTTTAATTTTAATAAAAATGCAAAAATAAATATAAATACAAATAAAAATCCTCATGAATCGTCTAATAAAAAAGATCTTGAATTAGTAAATTACAAGCAGGAAGAACAAGAACAACAGGATCAAGGAAATCTTATATCGAATCTACAAAAACAAAAGAAAAAAAAAGCTGTTGAAGAAGATTACGCAAGATTAGACATAGAAATTAAAAAGGGTAGAAAAAAAAAAAAATATCAATATAAGAGCAAAAAACAAATGGAACTAGATTACCTTTTGAAAAAATATTTCCTTTTTCAATTAAGATGGGCTGATCCCTTGAATCAAAGAATAATGAACAATATTAGGGTATATTGTCTCCTACTTAGACTGATAAACCCAAAGGAAATTGCCATATCCTCGATTCGAAGAGGTGAAATAAATCTAGACGAAATGCTAATTCAAAAGGAGCTAGTTCTTACAGAATTGATAAGAAAGGGAATATTTATTATTGAACCAATTCGTCTATCTATAAGAAGGGACGGAAAATCTATTGTATATCAAACTATGGATATTTCATTGGTTGATAAGAAGAAGCACCAAACAAATAGAAAATACGCAAAAAAAAGACATATTGAGAAAGAGGGGTTTGAAAAATCCATTCCACGATACAGCCATTTTTTTTTTAGTGAAGACAAAAATCATTATGATTTCCTTATTCCTGAAAATATTCTATCTCCTAGGCATCGGAGAGAATTTAGAATTTTAATTTGTTTCAATTCACGGAATTGGAATGTTTTGGATAGAAATCCAAGATTTTGCAATGAAAAGAAAATAAAAAACTGTGGACAATTTTTGAATCAGAACAAGCATATTAAGACCGATGCAAAAAATTTAATTAAATTCAAATTGTTTCTTTGGCCCAATTATCGATTAGAGGATTTAGCTTGTATGAATCGCTATTGGTTTGATACCAATAACAGCAGTCGTTTCAGTATGTCAAGAATACATATGTATTCACAATTCAGAATGAATTCAATTCAAATGAAAAATTTTTAATTTTTCATTTTTATATTTTTTAATTTTATATTTATAGTAGATTTCCTACATATCGTGTGACATATTCTGTAGATGAAAGCCAAAATATATAGACTGTATAACATTATAATTTCTAACACATGATGCTGATTTCATAGTGTATCCATTTTCACTAGGAGTAGCAGAATCTTTTTAGTTTAAGTAAAACTAAATCGTTCTATTTCGTGAATGCATATATTTATCAGACCCTTTTTATCCAATATACAAATCCAATTTTCAATTGGATAAAATATACAAAACAAATAAACATAAACACATAAACAAAAAACAAATTAGTATATGAATAAATGAAATCCAATTTCGATTTATACTAGATGAAAATAACTGTCATAATAAATCTTATTATTTTTCCTGATCGGTAAAATTCACAGAAAATAAAAATTTTAATTTTTTTATGGTCAAAAATTCATTTATCTCCGTTATTCCACAAGAAGAAAAAGAAGAAAATAGTGGGTCTGTTGAATTTCAAGTATTCCATTTCACCAGTAAGATACGGAGACTTACTTCACATTTAGAATTGCACAAAAGAGATTTTTTATCACAAAGAGGTCTACGAATAATTCTGGGAAAACGTCAACAATTATTAACTTATTTGTCAAAGAAAAATAAAGTGCGTTATAAGAGATTAGTGAATCAGTTAGATATTCGGGAACCAAAAACTCGTTAATTTAAATTTAATTTAAATTTATTGTTTGAGTTTATTATTATTTATTATATTTATTATTAGCCTTGTTATTTTTTATTTATTATTATATATTATATTTAATATTTAATTATTTTATAATAATTATAATAATTGATAATAATTATTTAATATTTAATAATATAATAGTTTTTTTTATATTTATATTATAGTTATATTATACTATTATAGTATTATAGTATAGTTATAATAGTATTTTATTTTTTATAGTATTAGAAATAGTATAATAATTTCTAATATTAGAATTAGAATATTCTTATTTTAATTTTATTCTTTTGACTTTTGATATAATTTACATTTTATATATGACTATATGAATATGAATAGGATTACTTAGAATTACTAGAATTATACTAAATTCAATTTAAATTAGGATCCATATACCATATATATATGAAAATATAATGAAAATATAATATATTTAATATTAAGAAAATAAACATGATTCGTATGTACGACTCATATTTCATGGTTATTCAAACGTAAATCAAAGGATCTTGGCCCTTTCTCATAAACAGATTTTAAAATCTATTGATTCTATCAATTTTAAGAAATCATTGATTCGTCTGGTATCTACAATAGAAAATATATGATTTCCATCATTTTCTAATTAAAATTTTACCAGATCGAAAATCTTTTGTGTTCAAAACTGAAATTTAGAGATCCAATGTCGCATTCAGTAAAAATTTATGATACATGTATAGGGTGTACTCAATGTGTACGAGCTTGTCCCACGGATGTATTAGAAATGATACCTTGGGACGGATGTAAAGCTAAGCAAATTGCTTCCGCGCCAAGAACCGAGGATTGTGTAGGTTGTAAGAGATGTGAATCCGCTTGTCCAACAGATTTTTTGAGTGTCCGTGTTTATTTATGGCATGAAACAACTCGCAGCATGGGTCTTTCTTATTGATATGTAACAAAAAACTCCCCTTGAATCACTTGATTCCTCTTTACCGAGAAAACTCCGTGCTCGGGACTTCTCCCGAGCACGGAGTTTTCTGGTCAAAATTTATCTTGTCTTTATCACAAGTTATTTTCCTTGGTTAACAATACTTCTGGTTTTGCCGATATTTGTGGGTTCCTCAATTGTCCTTTTACTTCATACTTCATAAAGGAAATAAGGTGTATAGGAGGGATACTATATGTATATGTATCCTGGAGCTCCCTCTAATGAACTATGTATTTTGTTCCAATTGGACGATCCATTAAACCAATTGAAGGAAGATTATAAATGGAGAAATATTTTTTTATTTTCACTGGAGACTGGGAATCGATGGACTTTCCATAGGACCCATTTTACTGACAGGATTTATCACTTGAACCAACAAACATTAGATTTTTAAAAATTAGCTAATCAATCATATCCCGCAGCATTGGAAATAATATTCCATTTTTGTTTTCTTATAGCTTATGCTGTCAAATCGCCGATGATACCCCTACATACATGGTTACCAGATACCCACGGGGAAGCGCATTACAGTACATGTATGCTTCTAGCTGGAATCTTATTAAAGATGGGAACATATGGATTGATTCGGATCAATATGAAATTGTTAGCTCACGCTCATTCTAGATTCTCTTTCTGGTTGATCATAGTAGGAATAATACAAATCTTTTATGCAGCTTCAACATCTCTTGGTCAACGCAATTTTAAAAAGCGTATTGCCTATTCTTCCGTATCTCATATGGGTTTCATAATTATAGGAATTGGTTCTATAACTGGCATGGGACTCAATGGAGCCATTTTACAAATACTCTCTCATGGATTGATCGGTGCTGCACTTTTTTCTTAGCAGAAACGAGTTGGGAGAGAATACGTTTTGTTTATCTCGACAAGATGGTGGGGAATATCTAAAAATATTTATATTTACCATGTTTAGTAGTTTCTCGAGGGCTTCTCTTGCATTACCAAGAATGAGTGGTTTTGTTGCAGAATTCTTAGTCTTTTTTGGAATAATTACTAACCAAAAATATCTTTTCATGCCAAAAATGTTAATTACTTTTGTAATAGCAATTGGAATGATATTAACTCCTATTTTTTTATTGTCTATGTTATGTCATATTTTCTATGAATACAAGCTATTCAATATACCAAACTATAAATTTTCATATTCTGGACCGCGAAAACTATTTCTTTCGATCTGTATCTTTCTACCTGTAATAGGAATTGAGATTTATCCTGATTTCGTTCTTCCGTTATCGGTTGACAAGGTACAAGTTATATTAGCTAATAATTCTTATTATTTTTATAGAAAATAGATACTAATTCTTTTTATAGCTTAGATAATTTTAATTAATTAGAAAGAAAGTCTTATAATTCTTTGACTTTCATCTTTTCACGATTCTTCATTGTACAATGAAAAAAATGAAGAGTGAATTAGAATTGTAATGAAATACGTCTAGAGTTTTTGAGAACCATTTGAATAATTTCTCCATTCAAACGGTTTTCAAAAACTCGCACAAATCTTCATTGTCTATCGGACGATGTTTTTATGTGTTCTTCATGTAGTTTATTTTATTCAATTAGATATAAATGGGAATGAACCATAACTATGGAACCCGATTCCTAATAGATTGATCCCAAAATAGCATATCCAAATTAGGAGAAATCCTATAGAAGCCACAAATGCCGAATTTGTGCCTTGGTCTTGCAATTTTTTATTTGTTCTAGTATGTAAATAGATTGCAAATATGGTCCAAGTAATAAATGCCCAAGTTTCCTTAGGATCCCAATTCCAATAAGAACCCCATGCTTCGTTAGCCCATACTGCTCCAGAAAGAATGCCTATGGTTAAAAAGGTAAACCCTAAACTAATGACACGATAACTCCAATAATCCAAACGCTGAATTAATTGATATTTGTAAAAATTTATAAATGAGAGAAAAGAAGTCTTTTTAAATACACTTTCTTTTTCGTTCAAATATTCTATCGTATCAAAGAAAAATGACTTCCTTAAGCTTATAAAATTCTTGTTTAAAAAAAAATCGATATTTTTTCGAAATGTAATTACTATAAGAGCAACTGATAATAATGATCCGCATAAAAGAACTGCATAGCTCAATAGCATCATACTGACATGCATCATTAACCAGTGAGATTGTAGAGCAGGTACTAATATTGCGGATTGATGCATTTCAATTGAAAGACCTGACGTGGCAAAACCTTGGGTAAAAATGGCACTTGGTGCAGTTATTGCGCTTAAATAATTTTTCTGATTCCCAAGATATGGAATCATATGAATAATGGAGAAACTCCACGAAAGGAAGATTAATGATTCATATAAATTACTTAAGGGAAAATGTCCTGAAGAAATCCAACGAATAACTAAAAACCCTGTTATAGAGAAAAAAGTAGCTATCATCCCCTTTTCTGACGAATTACACAATCCTTCTATTTCATAGACTAATAAGTTCATCAAATGAATCATAATCACAATTGAGATGATCGAAAAGGAAATATGAGTTAATATATGTTCTAAGGTCACAAATATCATAAACATAAAAAAAAAGGGTCCCTATTAAATACTAAATAATTGAAATCGGAGATTAAATATATTCTAATATTCTATTAGATCTATTGCGTCTCTTTTTTTTTTTTTTATTTATTTATTTTTATAATAAGAGTTGGAATTGGTTGGTCAAATGATATAATATTTTATTTTTAATAATTTTATTTTCCCTTCACATTAGATTGTATTTATGTAAGATTAAAAAATTTATAGATATTTTATATATTATATATTTATGTTTTATAGATTTAAGATTTATTAATTTATTATAGTTCAATTATAGATTTATTTATATTTTTATATTTTATCTTTATTTATTTATTTTTTATTGAATATTAAAGAATATTGATATTTAATTTTAATTTTAATTCGTTTTTTATTTATTTATTTTTTCCTTTTATTCTTTGTTCTATTCCATTTGTATATTCTGAAATAAAGTTATACTCTTATATTATTGATATTGATGGAATCACTATAGATATTGACTAATAAAGAGTAATCCATTTTGAACAATATATGTCTTTCACATACAACGATAAAAATGAGTCACCTATCTTTGAATGGCAGTTCCAAAAAAACGTACTTCTATGTCAAAAAAGCATATTCGTAGAAATCTTTGGAAAAAAAAAGGCTCTTTAGCGGCAGTAAAAGCTTTTTCTTTAGCTAAATCTGTTTCCACCGGACAGTCAAAAAGTTTTTTTGTCCCACAAAAAAACTTTTTTAAAAACCTTAATTGATATGTCTCAAAGAACTTAAAATTTTATATTTTTTATTGATTATTGAATCTTTATATTATTGATATTGAATTCGATTAAATTCGTGAGAAGGTTTTTTCTTTCCTATTAATTGTGCTTTTCCATTTCGAAAAGCACAATTAGGATAAGACAACGAAAAATATTAATACTTAATTATACTAAGATACTAAGATGTTGGATGTCTAAATCATTAGAAAGAAAAATATTTACTTTTTAATTTCGTAATTAAATTGTGAATTGAGATACATAGGGAATCCTAGTTATGTTCATTGAAACATAAATTCTTTTTATTTTTTTTTTAATGAAGTGGGAAAAAAAAAGATTAAAAAAATTCGTAATTCTATACGTCGACTGAGAACGGAACTATTGAGCTACAACTTTTCTGGATAAAAAAAGCTAGGTTTCTATTATAGTTATAGTTTATAATACAGAAACGGAAAAGTTTATTATGAAAACTGAACTTACGAAAATACTAACTGAGTATTATTGATATTGAACTTGAACATTTCCATATGAATGGAAATGCATCTTTATTCGTTGTTTCTTAAACTCTATTGAATATAGACAATTCAACATAAATTTACTATTATTCTTTCAGGTAAGCCGCCATGGTGAAATTGGTAGACACGCTGCTCTTAGGAAGCAGTGCTAGAGCATCTCGGTTCGAGTCCGAGTGGCGGCATAAAAAATGATTTTATTATTATTATATATTTTTAATTATTTAATTTTTAATTATATAATTAATTATTTATTTAATTATATAATAATATTTATATATTATTAATATAGCTAAATATAAATAAGCTAAATATAAATAAATATAAATTATATAATAAATTATATAAATAAGAATATAATAACAATAATAATAATAAAAGATACTATATACATTAATAATACATTAGTAAATGTCAATTATTTGTCTTCCAATTAAAAAATATAAAAATGAAAAATTAAAAATTTTTCATTTGAATTGAATTCATTCTGAATTGTGAATACATATGTATTCTTGACATACTGAAACGACTGCTGTTATTGGTATCAAACCAATAGCGATTCATACAAGCTAAATCCTCTAATCGATAATTGGGCCAAAGAAACAATTTGAATTTAATTAAATTTTTTGCATCGGTCTTAATATGCTTGTTCTGATTCAAAAATTGTCCACAGTTTTTTATTTTCTTTTCATTGCAAAATCTTGGATTTCTATCCAAAACATTCCAATTCCGTGAATTGAAACAAATTAAAATTCTAAATTCTCTCCGATGCCTAGGAGATAGAATATTTTCAGGAATAAGGAAATCATAATGATTTTTGTCTTCACTAAAAAAAAAATGGCTGTATCGTGGAATGGATTTTTCAAACCCCTCTTTCTCAATATGTCTTTTTTTTGCGTATTTTCTATTTGTTTGGTGCTTCTTCTTATCAACCAATGAAATATCCATAGTTTGATATACAATAGATTTTCCGTCCCTTCTTATAGATAGACGAATTGGTTCAATAATAAATATTCCCTTTCTTATCAATTCTGTAAGAACTAGCTCCTTTTGAATTAGCATTTCGTCTAGATTTATTTCACCTCTTCGAATCGAGGATATGGCAATTTCCTTTGGGTTTATCAGTCTAAGTAGGAGACAATATACCCTAATATTGTTCATTATTCTTTGATTCAAGGGATCAGCCCATCTTAATTGAAAAAGGAAATATTTTTTCAAAAGGTAATCTAGTTCCATTTGTTTTTTGCTCTTATATTGATATTTTTTTTTTTTTCTACCCTTTTTAATTTCTATGTCTAATCTTGCGTAATCTTCTTCAACAGCTTTTTTTTTCTTTTGTTTTTGTAGATTCGATATAAGATTTCCTTGATCCTGTTGTTCTTGTTCTTCCTGCTTGTAATTTACTAATTCAAGATCTTTTTTATTAGACGATTCATGAGGATTTTTATTTGTATTTATATTTATTTTTGCATTTTTATTAAAATTAAAAAAGAGTGATTTAATTGGAATGATCCAAGGTTGAATCTTATATATGTTAAAAAGTTGCACAAATTCTGGGAAGAACCAAGATTCGAGATTGGATATAGTATTATGATTTGATGCAGTATCAGAGAACCCCTCTTGATGCATTCCCATGCAATCAAAAGAGTTTCTTTTTTGATTGCATGGTTTGATGTCTTGATGAACCGTAGTAGAAAAAAGATCTTTTTTTTTCATTTTTTTTAAATTTTTAATTTCAGTCTTAGTATTTTTATGAATCGTCATGCCAATACCAATATGTGCATTGGTCCAGATCTCAATATTCTTTCTAAAACAAAAATGAGGAATTCTACAATCAAAATATTTTCTATCCAAATTTATATTCCTATCAATAATATATCCTTTTTCTAGATAATTATTACTAGGTATACTTACTAATACATAAAATGATTCGGGTTTCGATGTATTGAAATGATATGGAATTTCTCGGTCCCCGTTTATTTCAAATTCTAATGTTGATCCAGAAATATATGAATTAGGAGCACTTATGTATTTATATGATAAAAGATCATATCTGTAATTTTTTTTCCATTTTTCTTTTTGACTCATAAAAGAATCCGCTGCATAGTTATTTTTTTTCATGGAATGAATGAATTGGTATTTTTTATATAAATCCAATTGAATTGATCTCTTGTTTTGGTTTTGAATCATACAGCGTTGATTGATTCTATTTCGCCATTCTTTAGGTACTAATCGAGACCATTTTTTTTTAGATGGATCGTATTGATAATGACCTTTTAACCAGTTTTTCCATTCGTTCATTACATACGTATGAATTTTATTATGTCTTGATTTGGAATCAAATATTCCATGTATCATTATCATACAATAGTCTTTTAATCTTTCCTTAAAAAAAGGATAGTTTCCTTTATATTGAAATACAGGTCTCAAGTGATCCTTATTAAGTAATTGGGTTTGTGATAATTTGTAAAATACATATGCTTGAGATAGGGAAGATAAGTTCCAATAAGTATCGGAATTTGGATTCCTATTCTCAGTATTATCAGTATTTGAAAACAACTCTTTTATAGTCAAACCAAAATTAAACTTCATTGTATTTTGATTTGTTTCATCAATTCCTTCTTGTTCTTTATTTCTTTTATTATTGTTATTGTTGTAAATGGATTTATTAAAGATATTTTTTTTTGATTTAAAGAAAAGTTGTGCATTGATCTTAGGAATGCTAATGGTACATAGTAAAATATCTATGTATATTTTTTCAATGAATGATTTTATAAAGTAGTGCGATTTACGCATTAATCGGATATTTTTCCTTTTTAAGATTTTAAAAAAATCTTTCTGTGATTCCGGCCTTTTATTATCATAAATTAGAACTATATCTTTTTTTTTTTCTTTTTCGTTTTGTTCTATTTTATTCCTGATTTTTATTGTCTTATCAGAAAGATCTTTCATTCTTCTTTCTATTAGTGAATAATTTAACCAATTTTTTGGTCGAATTCGAACAGATGATTCGCGAAGAATCTTTTTATTTTTTTTTAAATCTTTTTCGTTTTCCTTCATTTCATATACTCTTTCTTTCCTCAACTCAAATAAAAAAATTGGATTTACTTTTTCCAAGTTTTTCATTATGAGTTTGATAACTATAAACATTTTAGTGACCCATTTTGTTTTTTCTTTTATAACTTTTATAAAGGATTTTATTCTTTCCTTCAAAAAGTTTATAACTTGTAAAATCTTATTTTTTACCCTTCTATTTATTTTTTTGAGTTCTTTATAAATAGGTTCAAAAAAAGAAGGTCGTTTTCGGGGAGAACCAAAGGGAAGTTCTGCTTCCATTCCCCAGACTGTTAAAAAACAAAAATTTTTGTTTTTATATTTTGAATCTTCTCGATCTCTATGATGAGATCGTACCTTAGCTTTTCGCCAAGGTTTTAGACAGAAAGGATATAGAATCTTTATCTGAATGCCGTCTGTTAACCAATCTTGGGGAAATTCTGTTTCTGATAATTGAACACCATTATAGGTGCATTTAATATGCATTTCTCTATTCCATTCCTTCAAATCCTCGTACCACTCGGGGAATTGAAATAATAACATACGTAAAATATTTTTAGCTATTATAAATGAAGGCAATATAATGTATTTTCTAAAAAAAGATTGGATTACTAACATTAAACCTCTTATTGCTTGAGTAAATACAAAGGTATCCCAAGCTTCTGATATTTCTATACGTTCTTTTTTATCCTTTTCTTCTTTTGTTTCTTCATTTTCAAAATGGGAATCTAAAATTTTAAATTTAGATTCTCGTTCTCTCCCCATCCAATTCCTCAAAATAAGATTCTTCATTTCATTAATATGAAAAGAATAAAAAAAAGATGCTTTGTCTATACGGTCCAAAAAAAGTGGGGAATGCACATTTACTTGAAAGAGGTCCCAAGTAACTGTTTTAC